TTTCACATTTATCATCAACCAAATGGGGGAATTTCCATTTCTTCGACTAGTACCGATTCGATTGATGGGAGAGAGGCATATGTGGATTAGTACAATTATTGTATTATTAGCATCAGATTCAGGATTCCACGGGATACCGTACTGTACTGGGTCTGGCTTTTTCAATTACTCCCGATCTGTGAAATATGAAATAGAGTAGAGTATTGTATGTTTCCCGGGAGTACATACATAAATGGAATTTGTACAATATAAAATAAATTGAACATAGTTACTGTGTATAGAATAGTATAGAATACTTTTATTTTAAGATTAAAATAAAAGTATATCCTTTTCGGGCCCTATTTTGTGTAACCTCAATTTCAAATTTTACTAATTTGAAATAATCTATCTCATTCAAATTTCGCATTGAGCTTTTGATATATGCGTCCCATTACTAATCCAATGAAAGAGGATATTCAAAAAATAAAGATCAAACAAGGATAACTTTTTTATTAGCGAGGTAATGCATTTTTTTTTTTTTATAAGGGTTTTTCCTTGAAAGAACAAACTTTTAAAATTTATATATAAAATATAAATATATAAAAAAATAGTTAATTTGATGGAATATTCGATTTTTTTATACCGGAATTTGTACTCGTCTTTATCATACTTCTTTTGTTTTCCAAGAAGATTGGATCATTAAAAAAAGGAGTTTATAACTTAGCTCCGTCCTTTTTTTTCATTGAGCTTCTATTGTTTGTTGGGGTTTGTTTAGAACCAATGGTAAGTGGAAAGGCGGTTAGATGATACTTCATCAGATGATTGTACAAAGAGGGCGGTAGGTTATAGAAAAGAAAGAATGGAAAAGAATGATAAATAAATAAAGGAATTATTGATTGTATTGGGAATCAAATTTTGAGTTCAGTATGGATAAAAGATCGTCCTATGTTATACTATTCAATTCTTGACGATGAATCGATTTGATAGCTCCGATATTGTTATTCATGATATTGATCCGATTCGATATCATCGAGATGTAATGCATCCCATTGAATTTACAGGCGAAAGATTTATTATCTCTATGGGATTAACTCCCGAGTTATTGCGAATTAAAGAAAAATTAAACAATGAGATTATGGAAGTAAATATTCTCGCATTTATTGCTACTGCACTGTTTATTCTAGTTCCTACTGCTTTTTTACTTATAATATACGTAAAAACAGTCAGCCAAGGTGATTAATTTGAATTAAACTTGATTTTTTATTTCTTATCAATAATTGCAGAGAAGAAAAGGATAAAAATTTCGCGTCTTAAATGAAATGGGCAGACTAGAATCAGTCGTATTCTATGAGATACGATAGTATGGTAGAAAGATTCAGATATTTCTTTCTACCATACTATCTAGTATTGTTATTGTAGTGTATAAAGTTGTATTGTAATGCAGGTTAATTTAATATAGATTAATATAGATCAATCTACAATAGTATCATCATATTCCTTTTCTATATATATAGAAATCGATTTAATTACGTATATATAATATATATAGTGATAATGTATATTATATAGTATCCCAATTCTATTTCTTTGCTTTATCTATTTGTATTTAATTTGTGTTGATTTCAATTAAATTAATTTGAAATAATCGAAAGCGACTTTTACGATTAGAATTCCTAGATTTCTGATTATTTTCAATATGAATCCCGATCGAAGAAGTCATTGGTTGAGGAGTTGACAAATGATCCATGGGAACTTCTTCGGATTTCGAAAAGGATTAGTAAAACCCGTCGACTTTTAACGTTTGAACCATGATATGAAATGGGTTCAATAAAACAAGCAAAACATAAATAAAATTTCTAAAATAGTAAAACGAAAACAAGCGGCGCAATATGTGACTCGCCCAAGACAATATTTTAGGATGTGCAGTATCTCGTTGGACAACTACTATGTTGTTTCCCAATGTGTATCCATGTAATGGAATAACCGAATTGTTTTCTCTTTGATCTTTGAACAGTAAAGAGGTAAACAAAATAAAAAAAAGTTCCGTTCTTCCTCATGGTCCATATCTAACTTTGGTAAGAGTCAGTTCATCGAAATAGAAAATTTATGAAGAATTCAGTTGGAATAAATTTCCTACCATTTGTATTCCTTTTACTTTTTTTACTTTCAAAATACGAACACGGAAATAATTGAAATATTTCTTTGATTGAATGATTGAAAGAGTATTCTTCAGATATATTTATTATTAATAGAATACATATTAATAGAATACATTACTGAACTAAAATCCAAGAGAATTTCGAAATGAAGATATTTTTCATTTCTATTTCAATTTAAAAATAAAATTTTAAATTGAAATAGTGAAATTTTAAATAAAAAAAACTTTGCCGAACGATCTATAAAAAAAAGTGCTACTGTTTAGTTCCTAAACTCAATTAGTAGTACTTCTAGAGTCCACTCCTTCCCCATACTACTAGCGAAAGGGAAAACGTAAAGACTACCATTAAAGCAGCCCAAGCGA